GAAAATAACTTACCAAGCTGGGGAGATAGCAGCAAAAAGGCTTACTGATGGCAACCGAACTGCTAGGACAACACCTCTCCAACAAAGCCCAGCCTACAAGTGGAACAAGAAGAACAGCTTCAACAAGAAGGAGCAGAAAATGAGGAAGATGAAGAGAATCCAGAGTTCAATGCAGACGACTTGGTGGATTCTGACGTAGATACCTCCCTTGCTATGGTGGTTCGGCTCTCGCTGCCCCAAAGATTGAGAAGTAAGATTGGAAGAGAACAACCATCTTTCAAACACTTGTCACCTGCGGCAAAGAATTACGGAAGCTGGTCATTGATGGTGGGAGTTGCATGAATGTGGTTTCAGCCTCTACAGTTGAGATATAGAAGCTTCCTACCGAGCCACATCCACAACCATATCATGTCGCATGGATCAACAAAACTACCATACCGGTAACTCAATGCTGTTTAGTTTCTATTTTCTGGTCATTATAAAGATTATATTTGGTGTGATGTTGTTCCCATGAATGTTACACACATATTATGGGGTCGGCCTTAGCTCTATGATCGTGATGTGTAATCATTGTGGTAGAGAGAATACTTCCCATTTTATGTGCAAGGCTAAGGATGTTACTCTCTACCCAAAGAGTACTGAAGAAAATGAATAAATCTAGTGTTTCCGTGAGCAGTAAGCAGCGGATCTCCCCTTCTTTTTGGAAAGCTGGTGGCCGCGTGTGAATTCTTTCAAGACAAGGGGCGGCCTGATTCGACATTGTTGTTTACTCTGATCCGGTCGAGGTGGTTTTCGTTTACCAGCGCGTAGGTGGTCTAAGTTCCTATGACCGAGTCTTTCTAGCCCCTGTGAACATAAGTTGTTTAATAGTTGGCATGTTGAATCATATCATATAAATAATGGGCTGGTTTAGATCGATCCTAACCTGATGATGATTCAATTACTCGCCTCCCACTTGCCTTGATATTGATACAATCTTTCTCTCTATTACGCTATTTCTCGGTTAATAACATGGTAATTGCCCCTGCCAGTACCGGAAGTGATAATAAAGGTGGGAATGCTGTCACTAGAACGGACCACACAAATAGGGGTGATCTATGCATAGTCATTCCAGGTCCACGCATGTTGGAGATAGTTGTTATAAAATTGATAGAACCTAAAATGGATGAAACACCAGATAGATGAGGACTAGAAATTGCTGAATCAACTGCTCCTCCAGAATGGCTGGTAATACCACTTAAGGGCGGATAGACCGTCCACCCAGTGCCGCTACCCACTTCTACTAAGGCTGGGCTTAATAGGAGCACGAGACTTGGTGGCAACAACCAGAATGAAATATTATTTAATCGTGGAAATGCCATGTCAGGCGCACCTATCAGAATCGGAACAGACCAATTACCAGATCCACCTATCATCGCCGGCATAACCATAAAAAAGATCATTAAAAAAGCGTGAGCCGTTATTAAAACATTATAAAGTTGATGATTCCCACCAAGAATTTGATCGCCGGGTCGTGCTAATTCCATACGAATCAGTACTGAGAAGCATGTGCCCATCACTCCAGCAATGGCACCAAAGATGAAATGAAATATAGAGTCCCTATATCTTTGTGGTTAGTGGAGAACAGCCATCGGACCGGATTTGTCGTAAAATTGAGATTCTTTTGTTTCCTTCCTTATCAGAGAAGGGTCCCTCTTAGGGAGCTGGGGCTTCTTTTTTGAAAAAAGGGGGGCTAATACACAGGGAAGAGGCTTACTAGAAAAAAAAGACTAACTAACTACATAGCTACTTACATAACATAAGAGAATTTCATAAAGTCACTCTCTCCAACCTTTTATATATCCGGCTTTATAAAGTAAATATGAGATTTGCGTTGGTTTTTCCAACGAAACTAAGCACTTTTTTTATTTATCATTCGGAAGAGCTCTTTTTGTGGTCTCACTTTACCACCATCTGAAATGCGCGATACTTCGATTGGTGGAAGCCAGTCTATGAAGATTCCCCCTTTTCTTACGTGCAATTCCCCTCTTTCGGTAAGCATCCAGTATCTCATCAAATGAACATTGCTCTAAGCTTGTCCTGTAGATTATACGTCGTTTGAAAGCTGCTTCAAGGGTCCAACGAATAGCTAAGGTTTGTTGACGATCCCTGGCTACAATCCCAGGGACATCATAAATAGTACCTGCTCTTCCTACTCTTTCCACTTCGCATATGGGCTTTATATTCTCTAGGGCGTCAACCATAAGTTTGATTACATCGCGTTCAGTTCGAGCGGGGCGATGAAAAGTTTGATAAACAATAGCACGAACTCTTGTTTTTTTACCTTCTTTCATGCGAAAGTTGACCAACTTCTTGATCAATTGTTTTTGCTCACCATCCAAGTCCCCCATATAGCTTAGAATTTCCGAGCAATTGGAAGCCGCTTTCGATGACGAGGCCGAAGAATTTATATTACGCGATCGTTACTGTCCATCTTTATCAGCCAACTCCCCAGTTTCCA